GTTATTTTATGTATCAATCCTTACATCTCCTACGACCGGTGGGGTGACAGCTAGTTTTGGTATGTTGGGGGATATCATTATTGCTGAACCCAACGCCTACATTGCATTTGCAGGTAAAAGAGTAATTGAACAAACATTGAATAAAATAGTACCTGAAGGTTCACAAGCGGCCGAATTTTTATTCCATAAGGGCTTATTCGATCCAATCGTACCACGTAATCCTTTAAAAAGTGTTCTGAATGAGTTATTTCAACTCCATGCTTTCTTTCCTTTGAATCATAAAGAAAGGGGGGCCTTAAGTTAATTAGTTAATTAACTTAAGTTAATTTTTTTTTTTTTCCGGCGAACAAATATTTATTTATTGTTTATCAGAATCAAAGGAAAAATCTATTCCTTGGATTTTTTTTTGGTGACATAAGAGTCAATTGTAGAAAGAATCATGCAAATAATTTTTTTTGTCGATAGTTCTGATTACTAATTAGTAAACCTCTATCAACAAGATAAAATCAACAAGATAAAAGAGCGAATTCTTTCTTCCGCGAAATTCAATTGGACAAGATAAATAATAAAGAAAACGAATTTCATGTTCTTTTCTTACCTATGTATTGTATAGAAAATATGGAGTCTTACGTATTTCTATAATCCCCCGAACCCCCCCCTAAAAATCCCTCTTGCTGCATCGAATTGGAACGAGTTTTTCGGTAATTTAGAAGCGGAAAAATTTCTTTATTCTTTTTTTTTATTAAAATTATTAAAATTCAAATTATAAGACAAGAAAAAGATAATAAAAGAAGAATAACAAACATAATGGATTATCATACATATATTTCATGTAGAAAGAGGAATAAATTCATTTAGTTAGTTTTACACTCCTTGCGCTTTATTATATATACTCATATATATTCACTTAGATATACTTATTATATACGAATTATAATGATTTTAAGATATATTTTTAACAATATAATATAACAATAATAAATAACAATAATAAAACAATAATATAACAATAAAACAATAATAAATAAACCAATAATAAATAAAAAAATTAATATAACTATAACAATAAATAACAGGTACAAATATTAAATCGAGGTGCCCATTCTATGACAATTCTCAACAACTTACCCTCTATTTTTGTGCCTTTAGTAGGCTTAATATTTCCGGCAATTGCAATGGCTTCTTTATCTCTTCATGTTCAAAAAAACAAGATTTTTTAGATCTGATGGGGCAAATTGAATTCCCGACATATATATTTTTCAAGACTTAGACTTGGGTTATAACACAAATATCTATTTAGTATAATATCATATAAGACGCGGCTTCCTTCAAACATAAATGAACCAACATAAATGAAACTTAGGCAAGCGTAAATAGGATATATGAGTAAATGAACTATTTGAAAATAAGTCGAGATTGGGACAGATATCTGAATAAAAGCTAAGCCAATGTATCTATATGTATATAGATAGCAGATCATATGAAAGAAAGGGCTCCTATTATTTTAGATCTAACGAATTTCATGAATTCGTCCTAAAGGTTCACATCAGAATAATGCGAGTTGATGAAAGTTACTTCGGAAAAAAGTAAGATCAAATTCATTTAGGCTAGTCTCCTACTTCCAATAAAATGCAACTGAATTTAGTATGAGTTCTCGATCAGAACATATATGGATAGAGCTTATAGCGGGGTCTCGGAAAACAAGTAATTTCTGTTGGGCCTTTATACTTTTTTTAGGTTCTTTGGGATTTTTATTGGTTGGAATTTCCAGTTATCTTGACAGAAATTTGATATCTTTATTTCCGTCTCAGCAAATAATTTTTTTTCCACAAGGGGTCGTGATGTCTTTCTATGGGATCGCCGGTTTATTTATTAGTTCTTATTTGTGGTGCACAATTTCTTGGAATGTAGGGAGTGGTTATGATCGATTCGATAGAAAAGAAGGAATAGTGTGCATTTTTCGTTGGGGATTTCCTGGAAAAAATCGGCGCATCTTACTCCGATTCCTTATGAACGATATTCAGTCTATTAGAATAGAAGTTAAAGAAGGTATTTATGCTCGGCGTGTCCTTTATATGGAAATCAGAGGCCAGGGGGCCGTTCCTTTGACTCGTACTGATGATAATTTGACTCCACGAGAAATGGAACAAAAAGCCGCGGAATTGGCCTATTTTTTGCGTGTACCAATTGAAGTATTTTGAAATCAACTGAGGAATGCACATTTTCTTAGCAGAAGGGAAAAAATCCAAGAGTCCTCTTTTGTTCGATAGCACAACCTAATTGAAATTTTTTCACAATACTGATGAACCAAAGAAAATGTATTATATTATATATAATATATACGAATATACGAACAATTATAAAAAAAAAATGAAACTTTTTTTGTCCGCAATTTTTTTTTTCAAAATATCAAATATTTTGATAGAAAGCAATTCTTTTATTTCGAAATCCTAATTTGAAGTGGCTCTTTTGGGCATTCGTCGAAAAGAGGGAATTGCTTCGAATTTGAGCAATTGAGATATCCGGAAACAATATTGTTTTCCTCATTCGTGTACTCTTTCTTAGGCTATTTCTGTAGTTTTTCTAAATTCAAGGGCTAACCAGTGACTCACAAATAAAAAAGAGGGAATAGATTAATAAGTTCGAAACCTTGTAATAGAATTTATGCTTGATAGAAATATTAGATCGTATAGAATCGACGAATGAGGTGAGTTCATTAAAAATTCACAGACGAAAAATGGAAAAAAAAAAGCATTCATTCCCCTTCTATATCTTACATCTCTAGTATTTTTGCTATGGTGGATCCCCTTTTCATTTAATAAAAGTCTGGAATCTTGGGTTATTAATTGGTGGAATACTAATAAATCCGAAACCCTTTTCAATGATATCCAAGAAAGGAGTATTCTAGAAAAATTCCTAGAATTAGAAGAATTTTTGCTCTTGGACGAAATGATAAAGGAATATCCGGAAACACATCTACAAAAATTTCGTATCGGAATCCACCAAGAAACGATCGAATTGATCAGGATGTACAATGAGGTTCGTATCCATACGATTTTTCACTTCTCGACAAATATAATCTGTTTCATTATTTTAAGTGGTTATTCTATTCTAAGTAATGAAAAACTTATTATTCTTAATTCTTGGGTGCAAGAATTCCTATATAACTTAAGTGACACAATAAAAGCTTTTTCTATTCTTTTATTAACCGATTTATGTATAGGATTCCATTCACCCCACGGCTGGGAACTAATGATTGGCTCTATCTACAAAGATTTTGGATTTGCTCATAATGATCAAATTATATCTGGGCTTGTTTCCACTTTTCCAGTCATTCTCGATACCATTTTTAAATATTGGATCTTTCGTTATTTAAATCGTATATCTCCGTCACTTGTAGTGATTTATCATTCAATGAATGACTGAAAAATGATCCCCTAATCCAATTAGAATGTTTGTTATTTTATTTTGTACATAAGCAAAACATTCAAAATCTTACTTTTTTTTATACACTTCTTTTTTTCTATACATCCAAGAGATTCAGATTCTTCTCACATTTTAGTTTTAGTATTTTAGTTTTAGTAAACATTTTTCAGTAAATACCAGCATCGTGGATAGGGAACTATATTAGCGACCTATCTAATTTTATTGTAGAAATTTTCGGGATCAAGATTGTACCATGCAAAATAGAAAGACCTTTTCTTGTATAAGGGAAGAGATTACTCGCTCCATTTCCGTATCACTCATGATATATATAATAACTCGGTCATCCATTTCAAATGCATATCCCATTTTTGCACAGCAGGGTTATGAAAATCCGCGCGAAGCAACTGGCCGTATTGTATGTGCAAATTGTCATTTGGCGAATAAGCCCGTGGATATTGAAGTTCCACAGGCAGTACTTCCTGATACTGTATTTGAAGCAGTTGTTCGAATTCCTTATGATATGCAACTGAAACAAGTTCTTGCTAATGGCAAAAAAGGGGCTTTGAATGTGGGGGCTGTTCTTATTTTACCCGAGGGGTTTGAATTAGCCCCTCCTGATCGTATTTCGCCAGAGATGAAAGAAAAGATAGGTAATCTGTCTTTTCAGAACTATCGCCCCACTAAAAAAAATATTCTTGTGATAGGTCCCGTTCCTGGTCAGAAATATAGTGAAATTACCTTTCCTATTCTTTCTCCGGACCCCGCTAATAAGAAAGATGCTCACTTTTTAAAATATCCCATATATGTAGGCGGAAACAGGGGAAGGGGTCAGATTTATCCCGACGGGAGCAAGAGTAACAATACGATTTATAATGCTACAGCAGCGGGTATAGTAAGCAAAATCATACGAAAAGAAAAAGGGGGGTATGAAATAACCATAACGGATGCGCCAGAAGGACGTCAAGTAATTGATAGTATACCCCCAGGACCAGAACTTCTTGTTTCAGAAGGCGAATCCATCAAACTTGATCAACCATTAACTAGTAATCCAAATGTGGGCGGATTTGGTCAGGGGGATGCGGAAATAGTGCTTCAAGACCCATTACGTGTCCAAGGCCTTTTGTTCTTTTTTGCATCGGTTATTTTGGCACAAATTTTTTTAGTTCTTAAAAAGAAACAGTTTGAGAAGGTTCAATTATCCGAAATGAATTTCTAGATCCGCGGATTTATCAGCATCAAGTTCTTAAAAAGAAAACAATTTTTGTTGGCAATTAGGTATGATCAAAAAAAAATTGTGAAAAGCCTTTTTCTTTTGTTTCTATTTTTTTTATCCCAGATTTTGGGAATTACTTGTACTGCATTTCTAGTCATAGTATAACTATTGGTAAAAAGACGAGTTGAATTTAATTTATCCCCTCTTTTTTTTTTAATCTAAATGGGAGGGCGATGTAATTATGTCACTATTGTCAGATTTAACTGTCATAGAATATATCAATAGTTTTTTCTATTCTAATAGAATCAAATTCGACTAGATACTAAGCATAAGATAAGTAAGTAGAAAAGCAAAGGCTAAA